ATTTGCAATATTATAATAGTGTAAATGAACACAATTATGGGCTGATTTTAGATTTCTAGAGAGTTTCCTGTTTCCGGGGGGTTTGCAGGAGTGTTATGCTTTTTAGGAGTTTAGGGGGGTAGGGGGGTTTAACGCGAACAAACGAAGGGGGATATATTAGATAAATTAGGAGAAATACTTGATACTTTATGCTCTTGATATTTTAATATGCAATTCTTATGTAATGTCTTTTCATCACTCATACATATTATTTATGCCAAGGAGGGGTACTACCTTGTTTAGTGCACTGTTTTATGCACTCTGAAAAGCCTATTGAAAGGAAAAAAAAAAAAATAAAAACCCCATGCGCCTGTGGAGAGAACGCCCGGCATGTGAAGTTAAAGAGGAGTATGTACTCCACCATTAACTTATGTAATTTACGATGAAAGAATGAGGAATGAACCAATTAATGGACCTGAAATAGGAACCAAATGCCAGGAATAAATCATATCGTGAAACCCCCACAATTAATGGACCTGACTATCATTAAACGAATGCGTAGAGGTATCAACTGATGGTCGGTTCTTATTGGGCTAAAATGGTTTTTCTTGGCGAGATTTTGAGTCCTGGTATAACTTAACCAGTGGGTTAAATTAGTTCGGTCTTAAATTTCGCCCGGTATTTATTTAAAATTATGTATATATATATATATATATGGTTTATGTATTTCTTAGTATTATGTTTACTTGTATGTTTTAGATAAATTTTAGCTAAAATATAAATGTTAGTCCTGAATAATTATTGATTAGTTTAACATAAATATATGGTGTAAATACATATATGTAATTGCGCAAAGAATAGTTTAGTTTAGAATCCTAGCTTTGGGAGTTAGGGGTGGAAGTTAAAATCTTTCTTCTTTGATGAGCGCTAGGGGGGAATTTAACCTCCGACGTCCGGTTTACAAGACCGGCGCTCTGGTCGCTGAGCTACTAGGGCTATTCGTCGTTTGTATTTTTTAAAAGAATTTTATCTTCTACGATTCCCGCGAGTGGGATAAAAATTAGGAATAATAGGAAGTAAAGAAGGGATGCGATTTGACCAATGATAATATAGGGGTCTTCTACTGGTATCCCTCCGATTCATGTAAGAATTAGTACATCTGCAATTAAAGTTCAAAACATGAATTGGGAGATTGGTCGGAATGTTATGCTTCGTTGTTTTGATGTATGTAAGAAGGGTACTAATATAAGGACAAGAATGGAAGCTAGTAAGGCCAGGACACCTCCTAATTTGTTTGGAATTGAACGAAGAATTGCGTATGCGAATAAAAAGTATCATTCCGGTTTAATATGGGGGGGAGTTACTAAAGGATTGGCTGGGGTGAAATTGTCTGGATCGCCTAAAAGGTTGGGGGAAAATAGGGATAGGGAAATTAGTGCAATAAGGAGAATCGCAAATCCTATAAGGTCTTTATAAGAGAAGTAAGGGTGGAAGGTGATTTTGTCCACATTCGAATTTAGACCTAAGGGGTTGTTTGAGCCTGTTTCATGGAGGAATAGGAGATGGATGATTGTTATAGCTGCAATAATAAAGGGGAATAAGAAGTGGAAAGCGAAGAATCGGGTTAGGGTGGCATTGTCTACGGAAAAGCCACCTCAAATTCATTGAACTAATATGTTTCCGACATAAGGGACAGCGGATAGTAAATTTGTAATAACGGTAGCACCTCAGAAAGATATTTGTCCTCATGGGAGAACGTAGCCAACGAAAGCAGTTATTATGGTTAATAAAAAAAGAACTACTCCAATATTTCATGTTTCTTTATATATGTATGATCCATAGTATAATCCTCGGCCGATGTGAAGATAAATACAGATAAAAAAGAATGATGCGCCGTTGGCATGTATATTTCGGATGAGTCATCCATAATTTACATCTCGGCAAATGTGAGCAACGGACGAGAAGGCTAATGAAATGTCAGAAGTATAGTGTATGGCGAGAAATAGGCCAGTAATGATCTGGATTACTAAACAAAGGCCTAAAAGGGAGCCAAAATTTCATCAAGCAGAGATGCTCGTGGGGGTGGGTAAATCAACTAGTGCGTCGTTAGCAATTTTTAATAAGGGATGGGTTTTTCGTAGGTTTGCCATTATGTTCTTATAGTTGAATAACAACGGTGGTTTTTCAAGCCATTAGTTCAGGTTAAAATCCTGGTAGGAATTATGACTTATATTATGTTTTTGTTATTATTAGGTTTAGTGTTAGGTTTAATTTCTGTTGCTTCTAATCCTTCCCCCTATTTTGCTGCGTTGGGGTTAGTAGCAGTATCAGGGGTGGGGTGCGGGGTTTTAGTTGGCCATGGTGGGTCTTTTTTATCTTTAATTTTATTTTTAATTTATTTGGGGGGAATACTTGTTGTGTTTGCATATTCTGCTGCTTTGGCAGCGGAGCCTTTTCCAGAAAGTTGAGGGAGTCGGTCAGTAATTTTATTAATGTTGATGTATATGGGGGTAATTGTTTCAGTATTTTGATTGTTTTTTGGGGAGTGGTATGAGTTTTCATGGGTTCCTGTGGATGAGTTGGTTGAGTTTTCACTGTTTCGGGGGGATGTTGAGGGTGTTGCTTTTATGTATTCTTTTGGGGGAGGATTTTTAATTATTGGTGTGTGGGTTTTACTGTTAACTTTGTTTGTGGTGTTGGAGTTAACTCGAGGGTTGAGTCGTGGGACTCTTCGGGCTGTTTAAAGGGTTATAATAAAAATAGCAAGTAAGAGGTTTAATAAGAATGTAGTGATATATGCTTTAATTAAGCCTCGTTGTATATTACTTGTGGTCGTGATTATAGGGAGGTTTATGATTTGAGTAGCTTTTGGTCCTGTTTTTTCTAATCAGGTCAGATCAATTGTTTGACTGGCAATTTTTTGGCCCAAGATTAAGTTTAGTTTTGGTATAAGTCGGTGAGTGATTGAGGGGAAGAATCCCAGTATGTTTGAGAAGTGGTGAAGTTTAAGGTTGGGTTTAAACTTGAATTGTTTATTAGTGAGCGAAGCTAGGTCTAAAGCGATTAAGAGTCCGGTAATAGTTACTAATAGGGCGGCTAGCTTTAGGGGTAGGGGTATTGAGAGTACTGGTGTTTTTAATGGGGTTATGTGTATTGAAATTAAAAGTCCGGCAAAAATGCTGCCTCATGCGAGTCGTTTTAAGGGGTTAATAACCAGGGGATTATTTTCATTAATAGGTGGAAGTGGGTTGAAACGAGGATATCCTATAGTTACGAAAAAAATTAAACGTAGGCTATATACGGCAGTGAATGAGGTTGCTAGAAGAGTAAGGATAAGGGCCCAGGCGTTTAGGTGAGATGTGTTTAAAGCTTCAATAATAGCGTCTTTAGAGAAGAATCCGGCTAGAAAGGGGGTCCCTGTGAGGGCGAGACTCCCTAAGGTGAAACAAGAGGAAGTAAATGGGGTAAGATGATGTATACCTCCTATTTTTCGAATATCTTGTTCATCATTTAAGCTGTGAATAATAGTACCAGAACATAAGAATAATATAGCTTTGAAAAAGGCGTGTGTGCAGATATGAAAAAAGGCTAGTTGTGGCTGGTTTAATCCAATGGCTACTATTATCAGTCCTAGTTGGCTTGATGTAGAAAATGCTACAATTTTTTTGATATCATTTTGTGTTAGGGCACAAGTAGCAGTGAAAAAGGTAGTCAGTGCTCCTAAGCAGAGGCAGGTGGTTAGGGCGATTGAATTGTTTTCTATTAACGGGGCTATTCGTACTAAGAGGAAAATACCAGCAACCACCATAGTACTTGAGTGTAGTAGGGCAGATACCGGCGTAGGACCTTCTATGGCCGATGGAAGTCAGGGGTGAAGGCCAAATTGGGCTGACTTACCAGTGGCGGCTACAATTAAGCCTATGAGTGGAAGTGTTATGTCAAAGTTTTTTGCAATTGAGAATATTTGTTGTATTTCTCATGAGTTAAAATTAGTTGCAAGTCAGGCTATGGTACAAATTAATCCAATGTCTCCAACTCGATTATAAACTACTGCTTGAACTGCAGCAGTGTTTGCATCTGCTCGGCCGTACCATCAACCAATGAGTAAGAAAGATATAATTCCTACTCCTTCCCAACCAATAAAAAGTTGAAATATATTGTTAGCTGTAACAAGAATAATTATGGAAATTAAAAAGATGAGGAGATACTTGAAAAATCGGTCAATAAAAGGGTCTGAGTGTATGTATCACAAAGCAAATTCTAAAATTGATCATGTTACGTAGAGAGCAATTGGTAAAAAAATTAAGGAGTATGAATCAAATTTAAAGCTAATGTTAATATCAAAAGTGTAGTTGTTTATCCAGGCTCAGGTGGTTGTAATTGTTTCTGCACCAAGGCTGAGATGAAGGCAAAGGGGGAGCAGGCTAATGAAGAAGGCTGTTTTTACAGCTGTTTTTATGTGGCCAGAGAGTAAAGAGTTTAAGTTTAATGATGGAATTAGTGTTATAAGGATTGGGTATGAGAGAGTAATTAAAATTAGGATCAAGGAGGAAGAAAAAATAAGTGTATAAAGCATAGCTGCTACTTGGATTTGCACCAAGAGTTTTTGGTTCCTAAGACCAATGGATGAGCTATTATCCTTTAGGAGCTGCGAGTGAGCTTTGGAGTTTAACCAAAGGGATAGAAGATTAGCAGTCTTTATTGCTAGCGAGCCTCTCTCGGTGGATAAGGGGGTTTTAACCCCTGTTTTTAGAATCACAATCTAATGTCTTAATTAAACTATATCTACAAGCTGTTCAACCTCAAATTAACTCTGGTTTAGTAATTAGGAGAATAAGTGGTAATAAATGAAGAGTAATAAGTAAATGCTCTCGAGAGTGCGTTGGGTTTAAGGAAGTAATATGTGCAGGGGTTGGACCTCGTTGAGTTATTAAAAACATATATAAGGAGTAGGCGGCAGTAATAAGGGTGCCTGTACCAGTAAGTGCAATTGTTCAGTTAGATCAGTTAAACAAAGATGTAATAATTATTAACTCCCCTATTAAGTTGGGTAGGGGCGGGAGGGCTAAATTAGCTAGACTAGTAATAAATCATCATGATGTTATTAGAGGAAGAATAGTTTGTATGCCTCGTGCTAAAATCATAGTACGACTATGGGTTCGTTCATAGTTTGTATTGGCTAAGCAAAATAGGGCGGATGAAGTAAGACCGTGTGCAATTATAAGAATTAAAGCCCCCGTAAAACCCCACGGAGTTTGAATAAGGATTCCGCCTGCAACTAAACCCATATGACTTACTGACGAGTAAGCAATGAGGGATTTGAGATCGGTTTGTCGTAAGCAGATTGAGCTTGTTATGATGACGCCTCATAGGGCGAGAATGATGAAAGGGTAGCTGAGTTCTTTTGTTAGAGGCTCCAACACAGTTATTATGCGCATTATTCCGTACCCGCCTAGTTTTAAAAGGACGGCTGCTAGGATTATAGAGCCTGCAATTGGAGCTTCAACATGGGCTTTAGGAAGTCATAAATGGACCCCGTATAAGGGTATTTTTACTAAAAAAGCCATTAAACATCCGGCTCATCATAATTTATCTGAGAATGATAAAAGGGGTTTTGGGTTAGAGTACTGTAAAGTTAAAAGAGATAATGAACCTGTGTCATTGTGTAATAGAAGAAGGGCAACTAGTAATGGAAGTGAGCCTGCGAGGGTGTAGAAAAGAAAATATGTGCCTGCATTTAGTCGTTCTGTTTGGTTTCCTCACCGAGTAATAATAATTAGGGTAGGGATTAGAGTGGCTTCAAATATAATATAAAACATGATAATTTCGGTAGCACTGAAAGCTAAAATTAAAAAAAATTGTAAGGATGTTAATAATATAACAAAGGTTCGTTGGCGATTGATTGGTTCAGAGGCAGTGTGATACTGACTTGCAAGAATTATTAGTGGAAGAAGTCAACAAGTGAGGACTAATAGTGGGGAGGATAAAGGGTCGGTTGCTATGTAGGAATTTAATGAAGTTCAACCAGTTTCTGAGGGATTTTTTAATCATAAAAGGCTAATAAGTGAAATGATAAGACTGTGGGTAAGGGAAACTGGTCATAGTCATTTAGCGGGAGTAAAACCTGCTGTTGGAATTAATATTAGGGTAGGAATTAAGATTTTTAGCATTGTAGTAGATTTAGGTTTTGTAATCGATCAGTGCCGTGAGTTCGAGCTGTAGCAACTAATAAGGCTAATCCTGCACTGGCTTCGCAGGCTGAGAAAGCCAAAAGGATTATGGGGGCTATGGAAAAGTTTATGGAATTTAATTGCAGCGTCCATAATGAAATGGTAATAAATAAAGACAGTATTATACCTTCTAAGCATAATAGGGCTGAGAGTAAATGGGTGCGGTGAAATGCGAGGCCTGAGAGGCTTAGTATAAAGGCTGTTGAAACGGTGAAGTGAATAGGGGTCATATAGGTAATTATGGAGTTTAACCACAAGTTTTTGAGCCGAAATCAAATGTTTTTTTTAATACTAATTACCCATTCTGCTCATTCTAGTCCTCCTTGGATTCATTCATAAACTAGGCCGAGAGTTAATAAAATTAAAACGACTGATGCTCAGATAAAGGTGGTTAGAGGGGATGTGAGTTGATCTCCCCATGGGAGGGGAAGCAAGAGGGCGATTTCTAGGTCAAAAAGTAAAAATAAAATAGCAACTAGAAAAAATCGAATGGAAAAAGGTAAACGAGCTGTTCCTAGTGGGTCAAAGCCACATTCATAGGGAGATAGTTTTTCATAATCCGGGTTTATTTGTGGGAGTCAAAATGAGACGAGGGCTAAAATAATAGAAAGGGTCATTGTAATAGTAATAATTGTGATAAAAAGGTTCATTATCTTTCCTTGGATTTTAACCAAGACCTGGTGATTGGAAGTCACAAATACTTTCTTTATACTAGAAAGATTAAGATCCTCATCAGTAGATGGAAATGTATAAGAATAGTCAGACGACGTCTACGAAGTGTCAATATCAAGCAGCTGCTTCAAAGCCAAAGTGGTGGCCGGATGTGAAGTGGTATTGAATTTGGCGTAAGAGGCAAACAGCTAAGAAAGAAGATCCAATAATTACATGAAGGCCGTGGAATCCCGTGGCAACGAAAAAAGTTGAACCATAAACTCCGTCTGCAATTGTGAAGGGGGCTTCGTAATATTCTATTGCCTGAAGAAGGGTAAAATATATTCCCAAGAGGATAGTTAATGCGAGTGATTGAATTGCTTGTTTTCGTTCTCCTTCTATAATACTATGGTGGGCTCATGTAACGGTTACGCCGGAAGCAAGTAAAACGGCTGTATTTAGTAAAGGAACTTCGAATGGGTCGAGAGGAGAAATTCCTGTTGGGGGTCAAGATCCCCCTAACTCTGGAGTTGGGGCGAGGCTGGAGTGGTAAAATGCTCAGAAAAACCCTAAAAAGAAAAACACCTCTGAAGTAATAAATAGAATTATACCAAATCGTAAGCCTTTTTGAACGGGCGGGGTGTGGTGGCCTTGGTATGTTCCCTCTCGAATAATATCTCGTCATCATTGGAGTATTGTCAGGAGTAAGAGGATAAGGCCTAGGGTTATTAAAATTGTTGAGTGGAAGTGAAATCAGATTGCAAGACCTGATGTTATTAACAAAGCGGCAACTGCACCTGTTAAAGGTCAGGGGCTGGGGTCTACTATGTGGTATGCGTGAGCTTGATGGGCCATTTAGATGTTTTCTTGTAAATATAGGCTTAGTAATAGAACGAAAACATATGCCTGAATTAAAGCGACGGCTACTTCAAGTAATGTAAGAAGAAATAATAATGCGCTTGTAAGGATGGCTACTGTGGGTATTAGCGGGAGTAGAACAAAAGCAGCTGTTGCGATAAGTTGAATTAGTAAGTGACCTGCGGTAAGGTTAGCAGTTAATCGAACTCCTAGGGCGAAAGGGCGAATGAGTAAACTAATTGTTTCGATAATAACGAGGACTGGAATAAGTAAGGTGGGGGTCCCTTCCGGGAGAAGGTGACTTAGGGCATGGGTTGGTTGATTACGTATACCAATAATAACGGTAGCGAGCCAGAAAGGTACGGCGATGCCTATATTTATTGATAGTTGTGTTGTAGGGGTAAATGTATATGGTAATAATCCAAGCATGTTAAGAGGTAGAAGAAAGATTATTAGGGATGCAAAAATAAGAGCTCATTTGTGTCCTTCAGGTTTTAATGGGAGAAATAATTGTTGTGTAAATCGATTGATAAATCAGTTTTGAAGTGTTAATACCCGACTTCCTAATCATCGAGTTGTGGGGGTGGGAAATAAAATTCATGGAAATGTTAAGGCTAGGGTAATTAGGGGAATTCCTAATAGTGTGGGGCTCGCAAATTGGTCAAAGAAGTTTAGTACCATGGTCAGTTTCAGGGTTCTGTTATAGATTTTTTTGAGTTTGGCAGGGTTGGCTCATGGGGAAATGTATGTGCTATAACTTTTTGGGGAATAATAGTTAAGAAAATAAATCAGGAGAAGAATAGGATAGCAAATCAAGGGGCCGGGTTGAGTTGAGGCATTTCACCAAGGGTGGTTGGTAGTCACCATTCTTTAGCTTAAAAGGCTAACGCTTTTTACCGTTTAGCTTCTTGGTGAGGCGTCTTTAATTATTAAATAAGATCAGTTTTCGAAGTGTTTTAATGGTACAGCTTCTACTACGATTGGTATGAAACTGTGATTGGCCCCACAAATTTCTGAGCATTGTCCATAAAAAACCCCTGGTCGGGAGGCAACAAAAGCTGTTTGGTTTAATCGGCCAGGAACTGCGTCAAGTTTAATCCCAAGGGAGGGAATTGCCCAAGAGTGAAGGACATCATCAGCTGTAACTAGTACTCGAACTGGTGAATTAAATGGGACTACTATTCGATGATCTGTCTCTAAAAGACGAAATTGGCCGGGAGAAAGCTCTTGAGTAGGAATTATGTAGGAGTCAAATTCAAGGTTTTCATAGTCTGTATACTCATAGCTTCAGTATCATTGGTGTCCAACAGCTTTAACTGTTAAATGGGGGTTGTTAATTTCGTCTATTATATATAAAATTCGTAAGGAAGGAAGGGCAATTAAAATAAGAATTACAGCGGGGAGGATTGTTCAAATAATTTCAATTTCTTGTGAGTCAAGAATGTATTTGTTTGTTAGCTTTGTTGTGACTATGGCTACAATAATATAAAGTACAAATGCACTAATTAAAAATAAAATTACTAAGGCATGATCATGGAATTGAAGGAGTTCTTCTATTACAGGGGAAGCAGCGTCTTGGAATCCTAATAGGGAGGGATGTGCCATTGGGTGTAAGATACGGAGGGTTTAAACCTCCGATTCTGCCTCGACAAGGCAATGTAATATCATTTTACTAGTATCTTATGAAGAAAGTGACAGAGTGGTTATGTGGTTGGCTTGAAACCAGCTTACGGGGGTTCAATTCCTTCCTTTCTCGAATTATGATTTTACCTGAACAAATGCAGGTTCTTCAAATGTGTGGTAGGGAGGAGGGCAGCCGTGAAGTCATTCTACATTTGTTATAGTTATTTCTGTGGATAAAACTTCTCGTTTAGAGACGAAAGCTTCTCAGATAATATATAAGAATAAAATTACTGCTACTAGTGAGATTAGAGAACCAATAGAAGATATCGTGTTTCAAAGGGTGTAAGCATCAGGATAGTCTGAATATCGACGAGGTATTCCGGCTAAACCTAAAAAATGTTGTGGGAAGAAGGTTAAGTTTACACCAATAAATATTACACCAAAGTGAATTTTAGAGAGTGTTCCGTGGAAAGTGTAACCTGTAAATAAAGGGAATCAGTGTACGAAGGCGCCTATGATGGCAAAGACTGCTCCTATAGATAAAACGTAGTGGAAGTGGGCTACTACATAATATGTGTCGTGAAGGACAATATCTAACGAGGAATTAGCTAATACAATACCGGTTAATCCGCCCACTGTAAATAGGAAAATGAAACCTAAAGCTCATAAAAGTGGGGTATCTCATTTAATAGTTCCTCCGTGAAGTGTAGCAAGTCAACTGAAAACTTTAACACCAGTGGGAATAGCAATAATTATTGTAGCGGAGGTAAAGTATGCTCGAGTATCTACATCCATACCTACTGTGAATATGTGATGGGCTCACACAATAAAGCCTAAAAGTCCAATTGCTATTATTGCCCATACTATTCCCATATAACCGAATGGTTCTTTTTTACCTGCGTAATAAGCCACAATGTGGGAAATTATTCCAAACCCGGGGAGGATAAGGATGTAAACTTCTGGGTGTCCGAAGAATCAGAATAAATGTTGGTATAAGATTGGATCCCCGCCGCCTGCCGGATCAAAGAAGGTAGTATTTAAATTTCGATCTGTTAGAAGTATTGTAATCCCGGCAGCTAAAACAGGAAGAGATAGTAAAAGTAGAACAGCCGTAATTAAAACAGCTCATACAAACAAAGGTGTTTGATATTGGGAAATTGCGGGTGGTTTTATATTAATAATTGTTGTAATGAAATTAATTGCCCCTAGAATAGAAGAAACACCTGCTAAATGTAGTGAGAAAATTGCCAAGTCTACAGAGGCTCCTGCATGAGCCAGGTTACTGGCTAGAGGGGGATAAACGGTTCAACCGGTTCCAGCCCCTGCCTCTACTCCTGAAGAGGCCAATAATAAGAGAAAGGAGGGTGGTAATAGTCAAAAACTCATGTTGTTTATTCGTGGAAATGCTATGTCTGGGGCGCCGATCATAAGAGGGATGAGTCAGTTTCCAAAACCTCCAATTATTACTGGCATTACTATAAAGAAAATTATTACGAATGCATGTGCGGTAACAATTACATTATAAATTTGATCATCTCCGAGAAGAGACCCGGGTTGGCTTAATTCTGCTCGGATGAGTAGGCTTAGAGCTGTACCGACTATTCCAGCTCAAGCACCAAAAATTAAATAGAGGGTGCCGATATCTTTGTGATTGGTCGAGAAAAATCAACGTGTGATTGTCACAGGTGGGTAAGATGGCTGAGATTTAAGCGGTGGATTGTAGCCCCATGCACAGAGGTTTAAGTCCTCTTCTTATCAAGCCCCGAGGTGTCTTACATATAAGATTGCAAATCTTAAGAAGCAGGCTAATTACTTGCCGGGGCTTTCCCCGCCTTTTTCAAGGCAGGCGGGGAAAGGTAGATGAATGCTCGTTGGTTGGGGCGCTTAGCTGTTAACTAAGATTTTGTAGGATCGAGGCCTGCTCATCTAGGAAGGCTTTAGCTTAATTAAAGTGTCTGTTTTGCATGCAGAAGATGTGAGTTAGTATCTTGCAGGTCTTATCAGGAATTGGGGGATTTTCACCCTCGCTTAGGGCTTTGAAGGCCCTTGGTCTTATGTTATCCTAAATTCCTTAAAGTTGTAATAAAGTTGTTATAGCTGGTATTAGGGGGAGGAGGGAGATTGTACCAGTTGTTGTGATGGCTAATGGAAGTACGGTTAGGTTTGAGGTTAGTCGTCAGGGGGTAGAACCAGTTAGAACGTTGGGTGATATGGTAAGAGTCATTGCGTATGAAAGTCGTAGGTAAAAGTACAGGCTTAAGAGTGCGCTTATGGCTGCTAAGGTGGCTGTTAATCCTAATTCTTGTTTAGTCAATTCTTGAATAATAAGTCATTTTGGTATAAAACCTGTGAGTGGTGGGAGACCACCAAGAGATAGTAAGATTAATGGAGTGAGGGCTGTTAGGACTGGGGCTTTCGTTCATGAAATAGCTAGTATATTAATGGTTGTAGCTTTGTTTGTTTTAAACATTAGGAAGGTTGAAAATGTCATGAGGAAATATGTTAATAGTGTCAGTAGTGTTAAGGAGGGTAAGAAAGAAAGAACAACTGTTATTCAACCTAAGTGTGCAATAGATGAGTAGGCGAGAATTTTTCGTAATTGTGTTTGGTTTAAGCCTGCTCAGCCACCGACGAGCATAGATAATAACCCGATTAGTACTGGAAGTGTGGGGTTGTTAGGTTGAATTTGGAGTAATAAGGCGAATGGAGCTAGTTTTTGTCATGTTGATATAATTAGTCCTGTATTTAAGTCTAGGCCTTGGAGGACTTCGGGAAGTCATGCATGTATTGGTGCTAATCCAATTTTTAGTGATAGGGCTAAAATAATTAAAGTGGAGGAGAATGGGTTTGATATTTGTTGAATATTTCACTCTCCAGTAATCCATGCATTGGTAGTACTTGCAAATAAGAGTGTGGCAGCTGCAGTTGCTTGTGTGAGGAAATATTTGGTGGTTGCTTCTACTGCACGAGGGTGATGATGTTGCGTCATCAGGGGTAAAATAGCGAGAGTGTTAATTTCAAGGCCTATTCAAGCTAGTATTCAATGGGAACTTGCGAATGTAATTGTAGTTCCCAAGCCAAGTCCAAAGAGTAGGATGACTAAAATATGGGGATTCATTAGTAAAGGAAGGGGTTTAACCTACATTTTTGGGGTATGGGCCCAAAAGCTTAATTAGCTGACTTTACTAGAAAGTGGTGTAGTGGAAGCACTAAGAGTTTTGATCTCTTCGGGTAGGGTTCAAACCCCTTCTTTCTAGAAAGTATTAAGGAACTGAAGGGACTTTAACCCTTATTATTCACTACATCAAAGTGGTCCTTTGTTTCAGGCACAGTTCCTTTAAATGTTTAGAATTGAGGAGGTAAACCTGCGAATGCAATTGGTAATGAGAGGTGTCAAATTACCAAGGCTAGTGTGAGTGGAAGAAAACTTTTTCAAATTAAATGCATAAGCTGATCATATCGAAATCGGGGGTAAGAAGCTCGTACTCAGAGAAATATAATTGAGAGTAGAGCAGCTTTTGTTATTAAATTAATAGAAGTAAGTTCAGGGATAGCTGGAATGTAAGAGGCTCCTAAAAATAGTGTGGCAGATAGTGTGTTTATTAGGAGAATATTAGCATATTCTGCCAGAAAAAATAGGGCAAATGGGCCTCCTGCATATTCTACATTAAATCCTGATACTAATTCAGATTCTCCTTCTGTGAGATCGAAGGGGGCTCGGTTTGTTTCGGCTAGGGTAGAAATAAACCATATTGCGGCGAGAGGTCATGCTGGGAAGATTAATCAAATATTTTCTTGGGCTGTACTAAAAGTTTGTAATGTAAAGCCTCCCGTAATAATAATGGCATTTAATAAAATTAACCCTAAACTTACTTCGTAGGAAATTGTTTGGGCTACAGCACGTAATGCTCCAATTAAGGCGTATTTTGAGTTTGATGCTCAGCCTGAGCCTAAAATGGAGTATACTGCGAGACTTGAAATGGCGAGAATAAATAAAATGCCAAGATTAAGGTCTAGTACCGGGAAAGGTATTGGGATAGGGGCTCAAAGAATTAATGCTAGGGTTAATGCAAAGATTGGAGTGAAGATGAAAAGAATTGGTGAAGATATTGAGGGGCGGATGGGTTCTTTAATGAATAGTTTAACTCCATCTGCAATTGGTTGTAAAAGGCCAAATGGACCTACAATGTTTGGGCCTTTTCGTAGTTGTATATATCCTAGGACTTTTCGTTCAACTAGGGTAAAGAAAGCAACAGCTAGAAGGATTGGGACAATATAAATCAGTGGGTTAATAATGTGTGTTAAAAGTATTGAGATCATAGTTAAGAAGAGGACTTGAACCTCTGTTTAAAGGGCTTAGGTCTTTTGCATTAGCCGGGCTCTGCCACCTTAACATGCCATTTTCTTAGGCAAAGGGGTATGCCCCTTTGCCTAATTTAGTTGTCTTCATTAGATAGGGGTGAGGCATGCTTGAAGTATTGGCCTCTTCTTTTCGGTCCTTTCGTACTGGGAAAGATCATTTCATAGATAGAAACTGACCTGGATTACTCCGGTCTGAACTCAGATCACGTAGGACTTTAATCGTTGAACAAACGAACCCTTAATAGCGGCTGCACCATTAGGATGTCCTGATCCAACATCGAGGTCGTAAACCCTCTTGTCGATATGGACTCTAAAAGAGGATTGCGCTGTTATCCCTAGGGTAACTCGGTCCGTTGATCGGCATTGCCGGATCTAAAGGTCAGAAATTCTGTTAATTAGAGTTGTGTCTCTTTGTTGTAAGAGGGGTGCTCTCAATCCACGTGGGGGTTTTTTATTTCCCCGCGGTCGCCCCAACCAAAGACATTAGGGCAGTAATTCTCTTTGTTTATTCCTTTAACAGGGGTGTTTAACAAGATCTGCTTTGGTGTCTAAAGCTCCATAGGGTCTTCTCGTCTTATGTTTTTATCTCCGCTTCTGCACGGAGAGATCAATTTCATTGACTGGAAAAAGGAGACAGTTAAGCCCTCGTCGTGCCATTCATACAGGTCTTCATTTAAAAGACAAGTGATTGCGCTACCTTTGCACGGTCAAAATACCGCGGCCGTTAAACTTTTGTCACAGGGCAGGCGGGACCTCTTATTCTTAGTTTTTGCAAGAGGCGATGTTTTTGGTAAACAGGCGAGGCTTGTGTTTGCCGAGTTCCTTCTTTTTCTTTTAGTCTTTCCTTTTAGGCACACCGGTGTGGGTTTAACGGTTGATTTTGAATGGTTTTCTTGTTATTTTGTTTGTTATTCAATACCCTCTTTATTTGGGGCCGATAATATTCGGTGGAATGTCCGTTCCGAGTTACATGTGTGCAGGGAGAGAGTCTTCTCTCTTATTACTCATATTAGCATAATCTCCCCCACGTTTACGTGGGGTGGCTTAATAAAATTAGGGGGGTGAGATGTATTATCGGAATTAGTGGATAAATTCTATGTGCCTGAGCTTTAACGCTTTCTTTAGGTGGCTGCTTTTAGGCCCACTAAGACACGTATCCTTTGTTAATTATGATCTTTACCCATCTGGAAAAGTTGTATCTTTATTTAAAGGAGCTGTACCTCCTTTAACTAACTTTTTTGGTTCTTCTTGAATCAGTTTAAATAGTTATAGCTGAAGGGAAAAACCAAAAAGCTGAACTTCTATTCATTTCTTAAGCAACCAGCTATAACTAAGTTCGGTAGGTCTGTCACCTCTACTCTAAGCTCTTCCCACTCTTTTGCCACAGAGACGGGTTGGCCCTATTTTTAGGCTGTCTTGGAGTAGCTCACTTAGTTTCGGGGAGGCAAACTAAAGTGCTCTTTGCTTGAATTTTTCTAGCTAAATCATGATGCAAAAGGTACAAGGGTTAATCTCTGCTTTTTTTTACTTTACTGGGTTTTTTCATTTCTCTTTCAGCGTTCCCTTGCGGTACTTTTTCTATAGCTCTTATATCCCTTTTCTGTCGCCCATACTTGGGGGGAAAAATGGTTTGTTTTTATGTTTTAGGGTTTGAGGGGTTATGAATAATGTTTGTTGAATTTGGTTTGAGGCTAGCTGTTGGGTGTCAAGGTGATCCGACTTGCACGGATGACTTCTCGGTGTAAGGGAGATGCTTTTCTATTTTAGCTACACTTTGATTTTTCCAAGTACACCTTCCGGTACACTTACCATGTTACGACTTGCCTCCCCTTTGCATTTGTAGTGTTTTAATTATTTTAAATTAAGAGCTTGGGGAGAGTGACGGGCGGTGTGTGCGCGCTTTAGGGCCGGTTTCAGCTGAACTCTCTATTTTCCGCTTACTGCTAAATCCTCCTTTAAATACACATTTCAGTGTATTATCCGTATTCTCTAGTTTAGAGAATGTAGCCCATTTCTTCCCCTCTCATACGCTACACCTCGACCTGACGTTTTGGGCTTTGCCATTTTTGCTTACTGTTTTTCCTTCACAGGGTAAGCTGACGACGGCGGTATATAGGCGGGAAAAACAAGAGAGGGTGAGGTTGAACGGGGGTTATCGGTTCTAGAACAGGCTCCTCTAGGTGGATCTTAAGCACCGCCAAGTCCTTTGGGTTTTAAGCTGATGCTCGTAGTACCCTGGCGAATAGTGAGTGTAGTAGTCTATCAATGTTTAGGGCCAAGCATAGTGGGGTATCTAATCCCAGTTTGTGTCTTGGCTTTCGTGGGTTCAATAATATAAGGCCACTTTCGTAGTTGTGCTTTTTATTTTCAAATGCGTATAACAGCTGTGAAAATTTTCGACCTTAGTTTAGTAATATTTTAACCACCCTTTACGCCGTGAATTATCAACCTGAGCCCCTCGTATAACCGCGGTGGCTGGCACGAGTTTTACCGGCTCTTTTTACTTTAACTAAGTCAAGTTTTCACTTATGGCTTAATATTTATCACTGCTGAGTTCCCTTGTGGGTGTGGCTAAGCAAGGTGTTATGGGCTATATTTCTATGTGCCTGATACCAGCTCCTTGTTTCCGTACTAAGGGAGACTGTAGGGCATTCTCACAGGGGCGCGGATACTTGCATGTGTAAGTTTAGTTGTAGTTGATAATAAAGTCAGGACCAAGCTTTTGTGCTTACGGAGCTTTCTAGGGCTCATCTTAACGTCTTCAGGGTTATACTTTAATTAAGCTACGTTAGC